TAAAAGATCAATGAAATATTCAAGCACGATGATCCTATATAGGGATAGGATATGTGCATCAGAAATAGACCCGGGTTCGGTATCCACGTATAAAAATATCTGTTCTGGAGTTTACACTGTTTACACTGTTCTGGGGTTTACATATACACATATATTTTCTTATAATTCTAATTGATAATGATTAGTTGTAAATCAATTGGATTTTGCATCCATTAAGATAATACAAATGGAGATACAAAATGAAGAGCTGTTCACTAATTCAAAGTAAGAAAAGTAAGTAAGAGTCAAAGAGTAATAAGTAATATAGTTAATGAAATAAAGAGTGAATTATTCTAAATTGCCCTGCTTTTTACAGTCTGTGCTGTGACCGGGGCCGGGAATCTTTTCACTTTTCTATCAAATCTATAGAAAAGTGAAAAGAGAAGGTAAGTTTTTAAGCGACGCGTGTTTTGAGATAAAATAAATCGAAGAAAAGAATAGAAACAGGATCCAATAAAAGGGAGGAATTCTTTTTTGGAAAAAGAGAAGTACAATGGGATTCAAGATCCAAAAATAAAAGGAATTAAGAAAGTAAAAAATTCAAATCAAAACAAAATGAGGATAGGAATAGAAATAGAATAATAATAAAGAAATACTAAATAGGATTCTAGAAATTCTAGAAAGATAAGAATATATAATTTCTTTATTTCTTTATCCATTTTGGATGGAATTTGGCGGCATGGCCAAGTGGTAAGGCGGGGGACTGCAAATCCTTTATCCCCAGTTCGAATCTGGGTGTCGCCTGATAAACAAAAAAAGACTTGGAATTTCTTAATCCTGTTGATTGAACTTGACGAATCCTTGTCCCGCAAAAGCATAGGCAAAGGCTAGGTCTGTCTATACGTCGATACTTTATTTTGGTAGGGCCTATAAAAAAAAAGACTGTCATCTTTTTTCTCAAAATCTGGGTTCTGAGTGTGGCTCAAACAGGTACCAAGAAATCTGAAGCAACCCAATCTTCTTAATGATTGGTTTGGGCTATTCTGAATTGAATCAAATAAAAGAAATAGTGAGAATCATTCTGGGCATCAGAACTATGAAAGTAAGAATAAAGTAAGAAGTCGGAGGAAATCTTGGTATACAAAGGTTCCTAAGAGACACTCCCTTTTTGTTAAGAAAGGATTTTAAAAAAGACTATAAAGACTCCCTAATTATTTTACACTATAACTTCCTTACTATTGAAATATTGAGGTAGTGTCTACTAACTCTGTCTGCGATGAGATTATATTGGATAGGCTGATGGTAAATTCATTTAATAATTGTGGAAAGAACTGATTTGTATCCAGACTCACTAGAGGCTCTGAGTGCTGTTCCTAAATTGAATCAGAATGGTTGAACGGCTCTTCTTTTTTTTTCTTATATCTTATATTTTATCTTTTTTTTATTCAATTCTTTCTATTTCAATAGAATTCTATTGAATAAGAAATCTAGGAAATTCTTACTGAGTGGATTTATGAAATTGTTTCATAAAGAGCCGTAAGTAATAATCCTATTTTGACTCTGCACCATTCATTCCACTATGATTATGAATCAATAATGGAATAATTCCTTCAATAGGGGACATCATTCGCATGGATATAGTAAGTCTCGCTTGGGCTGCTTTAATGGTAGTGTTTACATTTTCTCTTTCACTTGTAGTATGGGGAAGGAGTGGGCTTTAGAGCTAGGAATATTACTAATTTAGTACTTTACTGAAAAATCTACTTGTATCAATTGTGATCGTTTTGCGAAAGCTTAAAAAAAACTTGACTTGCTTTAGTTCATTTAGTTTATCTATATCTATAGATTCTTTATAGTATTATTTCTTAGTAGTATTAGTATTAGATTCTTCTATTTAATCCTCTATTAAATATTATTCTATTATTATTCTATTTAGTATTAGATATTATCTAATATTATTCTATTTAGAGAATATATGAAATGGTATTTCTATGGTATATTATGCCCGTACGATTCTTCCTACATTAATTCTTTCGAAGGGCCCCCGGATCCATATCCATAAGCATAAGAAGAGATAGAAAAAATCAGGAATTCAAGCAGTTGGGCTTGCAATTCTTTTGGGTTGATCGAAATGCATATAAATGGGTGTAGAGAAAAATCGAAAATTTGAGTGCTATTTCATTTTGATGTACGTCTAATATCTAATAGATATCTATATATCTATCTATTTAGATATTTATTTATATAAGAGAAAGCTTCTTTCTGTATACAATACAACTTTCTGTTTTATGTACTAAGAATATGAATGAATATGAAATATTCTACAATACTCAATTGTATAGTGTGGTAGAAAGAGCTATATATAGCTCTTTCTACCACACTATCTCAGATTCTTTAAGACTTTTAAGACTTAAATAGAGTTTGAAACCTTTTCATTTCTTCAATCATTGACAAAAATGAATACTTCAAGTTTAATTCAAATTAATCATTTTGGCTGACTGTTTTGACGTATATGATAAGT